GGTATGGATATATCCATTTCATGTCACAAACGCATCTTTTATTATTTTTTAACTAGAATTAATATTCGATTTTCTTTTTCTTTTTTCTATATTATATTTTCTATTTTTTTTAGATTTTAGAAAGCCTTCGTTTGTGAAAATATTATCCTTGTCTTTGTTTATGTTTTGGGTTGTAACAAATTACTATAATTCGTCCCCGTCTTCGAATCAATCGACATTTTTCACAAATTTTACGAACGGAAGCCCTTATTTTCATATTTTTCATTCCTTAATAAGTTAATTCAAAAGTTTTGGAAGAAAATAGGGTTTCCTTACATTTTGAACTTATAATTGTAGCCCTCTCTGCAAAAATAATGTTGAAGTTGAAAAACATCCTAATTAAAATGACTTATTTGCATTTATTATATAAAGAAACCTGAAACATACTCAGGGGAAGTGATTTATTTAGTAATTAAATCTTCGTGAATCCCCCTTTTTTATTCGAGTTAAACCCGCTTCGCGTATTCACCCTTGTATATAATATATACTTGTATATAATATATAAAGGGGCGTGAAGTTATATTATAAATTGGAGTTTTCTTTCTCTTTTTTTTTTTTAATGGATAAAAATTTCGCATATAATTCGGATGTTAGAACGATTACCATATATAACATAAAACTTCTCCGCCTATTCTTTCTAATCGAGCTTCTCGATCTGTCATTATACCTCTAGAAGTTGAAAGAATTACAATACCCATACCCCCTAAAATTCGCGGGATTCGTTGATAATTAGAATATATTCGTAGACCGGGTGTACTGATCCTTTTTAAATTTAAAAAATTTTTATAGGATCCTTTCCTATTTCTTCTGTACCGTAGAGTTAAAACTAAAAAATATTTGTCGTTTTCTATATGTTTTCTGACGTTTTCGACAAAACCCTCTCGTAAAAGTATTTTTACAGTGTTTTCTGTGATGTTAGTAAATGGTATTTGAACCATTCCTTTTTTATTCATATCAGCATTTCGGATATAGGTTATTATATCAGCGATGGTATCCTTACCCATAGTAAAAGAAAATGATTGTTGCCCTTTACTTTCTATATAATCAACATGCTCCTTTTTCGATTTATTATTCTCTTTTTATTTTCTATATATATTTATTATTATTATATATTTATATATATTATTATATATTTTTTTATTTTATAGGGTTATCAAGTATTAATCTGAAATATATTTGAAATATATAATAATTGCTACTTATAATACTTAATAATAATTACTCCAAAAGGGATATATGTGAGATAAACTAAATTAATTAATCCATTTTTTTTCACAAAATAATAGAATGTATCCATATTTAAATTAAAGTTTTGTCTTATAATACCTCAGGTGCTAATGAAACTATTTTAGTGAAATTTAACTGTCTTAATTCCCGGGCGATTGCACAAAAGATTCGAGTTCCTTTTGGATTTCCTTCTTGATCAATGACAACTGCAGCATTATCATCATACTGAATTATTATACCGTTGCTACGTTTGAGTTCTTTACAAGTACGTACAATTACAGCTCTGATCACTTCTGATCTTTCTAAGTTCGTATTTGGTACTGCTTCTTTGATTACAGCAACAACAATGTCACCAATATAAGCATAGCGTCGATTACTAGCTCCTAGGATTCGAATACACATCAGTTCGCGTGCTCCGCTGTTATCAGCTACATTCAAATGAGTTTGAGGTTGAATCATATCATTTTTTGTTCTTTCAGTCCAAAGATTGAGGTTAAAATATTCTGTGTTCAAAAAAGGGAATATACAATTGCATTTTTTTGTTTTCATCTTAAAGACCTCTTTCCTTTAATTCTAATTATTATCTTGAATTATTATCCTGAAATAATGAATTGAGTTCGTATAGGCATTTTGGACGCTGCTATTGAAATAGCCTTTCTTGCTATATTTTCTGGGACCCCACCCATTTCATACAGTATTTTCTTAGGTTTAACAACAGCTACCCAATATTCGGGAGATCCCTTTCCCGAACCCATGCGTGTTTCAGTCGGTCTTACTGTAACAGGTTTGTCTGGAAATATGCGTACCCATATTTGTCCTCCTCGGCGAACATTTCGTGACATTGCCCGTCGTCCCGCTTCTATTTGTCTAGATGTTATCCAAGCGGGTTCAAGTGCCTGAAGAGCATATCTTCCAAAGCAAATATGATTCCCTCGATAAGATATTCCTTTCATTCTTCCTCTATGTTGTTTACGAAATCTGGTTCTTTGGGGGTTATAATTGATGGTTGTTTCTCAATTCCATCTCTATTACAGAACCGTACATGAGATTTTCATCTCATACGGCTCCTCGCGAATGAAGCAATTTTATATATAAATCGATTTAATCGATACAATAATATGCACTAATATTCATATGTTTAATCAACGCGGGCTTTTTTGAGATTTCATAGAATCCTATCGGTATATTCGAAATTTTTATATCTTGTTTTGATATATATTTGATATATAACTGA